AGGTCCACTTACTTTTTCTTTTGTTGATTTCGAATCTTTCCAATGGATTTGATTGGTATAATGCAAAATAGAGATCTTTGATGATTCAAGGGGCGTATTCATAATAATGAATATTTACCGACTTTCTAACTGGAACTACTATACTCTAACTCAGTATTCAGTATAATGATAACGTATTATTTTGTTAGTTCCTTTTTTATTTCAACTAAATAAAAAAAAGACCTCTATTTTCTGAATACTATGACTGGACTTTTATGAAAAAAAAAATTAAAGCCCCTTATCGGATTTGAACCGATGACTTACGCCTTACCATGGCGTTACTCTACCACTGAGTTAAAAGGGCTTATTTGATTTAATTCCCGAACGAATCACTATGTGGATAAAATTTCTATATGCACATATATTATATATATAAGTATATGCAGTAGACTCATGGTGGCTAGTGGCTGATTTTGGAATAATCAAATGGATTTGCCTAGCAAGTCTAGACTAAAATGAATTGTTTCAAGACCCGCCTTAATTTTTTTTTATTGAGATGATCCCTATCAAAACAAAATTGGCTTGATTGGTACATAACATACATGTACACTTACCAATTCGACATAAAAGAAATTTCAAGATATTTCATCGAATCATGTGATGAAGAGATTCTACTTGTCCCCTTGAACTAAAGTCTTAGAGAAAATTTTTGATAACTTCTTGATCCCGCTTACTAGATTTATTTTAGTAGATTTATATAGAGAATGTCGATTGATAATGAATATCAATGACGAATCCAAAAATTCTATACAATTCTGAAAAACGGAAAGATTCTTTGGATCTAATCATATCATTCCATTATATTGACAATTTCAAAAAACTGATCATACTATGATCATAGTATGAGGGCGGTTGGACAAGTCGGCCCCCATCGTCTAGTGGTTTAGGACATCTCTCTTTCAAGGAGGCAGCGGGGATTCGAATTCCCCTGGGGGTAGGGTACTGTGAAAGGAAGTTGATCATGGATTACCAATAAGCCTAAAATTGATTCTTCCTGGGTCGATGCCCGAGCGGTTAATGGGGACGGACTGTAAATTCGTTGGCAATACGTCTACGCTGGTTCAAATCCAGCTCGGCCCAATAATTCGCCAATCTACCATGAAATGGTCTAACCCCCTCTTGTCCTTCAGAAATACCCCATACGAAGATAAAAAAGAATCAAATTTTCTGCTAGATCCCTTATTTCCCTGGGATTGTAGTTCAATTGGTTAGAGCACCGCCCTGTCAAGGCGGAAGCTGCGGGTTCGAGCCCCGCCAGTCCCGACGGATCCAATATCCCATAAATACATCAATTCATTTTTTCCCTTTCTATGAACTATGAAAGGGTGTCGGGGGGCATACTTTCATTTCCAAAGCAAATAAGGGGTCGTTATTTCTTTTTTCTTTTCTATTTTTCCATTTCGCTTTTATTGTTTGTTTAGATTTGTAACTATGTGACTAATCGAAGTGGAAAGGCAATCTGATGATCCTTTATCAGATGATTGTACAAGGAAGACGCAAGGTAGGTTATAGAAAAAAACAAGGAAATGGATTCTAAATAAAGGAATTTTGGATTGATTGGGTCAGGAATCCAAATTTGGATTCGGTATGGATAAAAGAACTTCCTATGTTATACTATTCAAGTCTCGACGACGAATTGATTTGATAGATCAGATATTGTTATTCATGATATTGATCCGATTCAAGATCATCGAGAGGTAATTCATTCATTGAATTTACAGACGAAATATTTATCATCTCTAGGGGATTAAATCCCGAGTTATTGCGAAGTAAAAAAAACGATGAGATTATGGAAGTAAATATTCTTGCATTTATTGCTACTGCGCTATTCATTCTAGTTCCTACCGCTTTTCTACTTATCATTTACGTAAAAACAGTCAGTCAAAATGATTAATTCAATTGAATTTTCAAATTCATTTGAACGAAACTTTCCTTCTGAGTTCTTATCAAAAATTGACGAAGTCAAATGAAAAGGATTCCAATTTCGCGTCTTAACTTAAATGAAATGAGCGGACTATAATCGGCAGTATTCTAAGAGATAGATAGTATGTAAGAAAGAAATAGATGCATCTTTCTTTCTACCATACTATCTATCTTTTAGTCTATAAAGTTGTAATCTAGAATAAAGATAAAGGCTTAAGTTTTTATAGATCAATCTACAATATTCTCTTCATAGATATATATTAATTCCATATCATATATTGTATGGAATTGACATAACACCCAATTTACTACATCGATTTGTTCCGATCAATCGGAAATCACTCTTATCTTAGGATTCTAATTCCTTTCCTTTTACTAATAAGGAAGAGAAAACCTCACCGATTTTTAATGCCCGAACCATGATATGAAATAAGTCGATAAAGCATAAATCGATTTTCTAAAATTAGAAACCAATCGGTAAATGCCCCATATGTGACTCGCTCAAGGTAAGATCTTATTATTGCATAGTCTCTCATTAGACAACCACTATCTCTATATCATTTCTCATAGAAAGTGCGTATACACTTAACAAAACGTCTTCTTCTTTGAAGAATAAAGAGGGAAAGAAATAAAAAAAAGTCTAGTCTTTCTCAGTATCTATCTATAAAGATAGTAAGAGCTCATTCCATTGATTGAAATAGAAAATTTCGGAAGAATTTTAGGTTAGAAGAAATTTCCAATCATCGGAATCCCTTTCTTTTCGAAATACAAACACGGGAATCACTGAAATATCTCTTTGAGAGAAAGAGTATGATTCATATCATAGATAACTCCATTGGAGTCCAATGGGATTCGAAATTCAGAGATTTTGATTTTAAATAGTTCAAAACGCGTTGCAGAACGATCTATAAAAAAATTGATACGGTTTGATTCCTCAACTCAATTAGTAGTACTTCTAGAGCCCACTTCTTCCCCACACTACGAGTGAAAGGGAAAATGTAAAGACTACCATTAAAGCAGCCCAAGCGAGACTTACTATATCCATGTGAATTATGTCCCCTATCTCTATAAATACGAAGGAATTTTTCCATTATTCCTCCCTAATAATAGTGGAATCCATGGCGCAGAGTCAAAAAGGGATTCTGACCGAACACTATCGAGAAACCAATCCAATAAATCGATTATGATTTCGAATCGGGAAAGATTAAACACAAGCAAAATACGTAGTAAGATCCGAAGGGAATGGGAACATATAGGAATAAGAATAATAAGGCCTATTCTTTTTTTGTTTTGTTGACCTTAGTAAGTAAAAACAGACAAGGGAGAAATCACGAAAAACCAGAAATATCTATCTATTACAGACCTCTATTTCCCCATTTGATCCGGTACCCCCCTTCCCCATTATCGCTCTGAAAGAGGGGGCTTGTCTAGGGGTTGCCGCAAAGAAATTCTTTCTGTTTGCCCCTTTTTCTATAAAAGTCAATTATCAATCCAATCTAATATTGGTTGGATACCTGAGCACTCGGAGATTCTCGCGAGTCCGTCGTATATTGCACTTCCTTCCAAAACTCTTAATTGAATCAGATTTCCTATTCAGGCTCTACAATCTGATTCAAGATCCAGTCATTAGACACTCCCTTAGTAATAGAAGGGAATCGTGAAGTCTTGATAGACCCTCTACCAGTAGATTCAAATATTTTCTTGAATCCTAGATGCGAACGAGCATTCACACTCTTTTTGTTTAGAAAACCCTCAGACCACATGCTTAGAATCAACAAAACATTAACAGTCTGTTTCCTCTGCTTCTAACGGGGAAGAATTCTGCGAGTTCTATAAGCGGAACCGAAGAGAAGAAGAGATTTCGAGTTTTTTTGTTGATCAGGCGACACCCGGATTTGAACTGGGGAAAAAGGATTTGCAGTCCCCCGCCTTACCACTCGGCCATGCCGCCAAAATAATACAAAATAGATGAAAATTTTCCCAGATTGCTGAAGTTTTATTGTACTTGGATTTTGACTCCTGTTTTCCTTAATCCTTTTCCTAAAAGAAACACCCTTTTTGGATTTTATCCATCCCTTCGATTGATTGTATAGTATTGGAAAATCCACAATGCTAAAAACATTCTCTGGCTTTTCTATTGAGAAAAAAAATGTGGATTTTCAGCCGACAAACTTGAACCATTAACTATTGACTGCTTAGTTCGAATTAATGACGATTCTGGGATTTGAATCGCAAATTGTGTTTTCCTAATGACATAAGAAAATACAAATTGAGACAGAACTAATCAGTATTGATTTTTTCAATCAAAAAATTCTTCTCAATTTCAATTATAACAAAACATATCAGTATATGTAAACCCCAGAACATAAATTGTTACACAGATATCTATTATTTAGATATATTGTCTATAGGTAATTATCATAAAATTATCCTACTTCACTTCAATTTTTCATTAAATAGAAATTCTCTTTTGATAGAACACGACCCGGACTGTCCCGAATAGAACCAGCAATAAAAGAGAAGTCGGATATTATAGCTATCCGCATACGTGTTTAATAAGTGCAACCCTTCTTATACACTTCAAATCATATTCTATTCAAAAATCAGTAAAGTAAAGTAGAAATATTTCTCTTCTCTGCGAATCGTTTTTTTTTTGAATAACGAAATCTCTAACATAAAGACGGTTAAGTGCTACAAAAATGGATCCTATGTTGTTTCTGATTTTTCTGTCTTTGTATTTATCTCCCAAATACCGAATCCTTTTATTTTTCTCAAATTCGAATATGTAATATCATAATAATGGTATAATTGAAATCCTTTTTGTTTTGCTATTATATACAAAACCTTATGACTTTAACTTTAATAAGTCTAAGTGACAGAATTCTGTTTCTAGGACTGTTTTATCAATTCCTTTCCATTTTGATCTGTTGCAACTTCCAATTTAAGTAGAAAATTCTCTTTATTCCTCCGTTCAAACGTAGTTCATACATTTCATTCCAAATATGGAGTTGGATAAAATTTCATGTGATTCAGTAAAC